GTGTATGAAGTATCATATTTGACTCTTGGAGCGGAGCGATAGAGACTCCATTTAACGTCAGGTTGATCTAGGCCGGAGGCAGACCTACGTCAAGGTAACCCTTCTTTGAAACACTTTGGTATTGCTCCTGAATCAGAATACAAATAATGAATCAGAGCACATGGAGCCATCTCGTTATCTTCCTGTCAAGAAAAAATATGGTGAACGAGCTGATCTTTCTATCAGTTAATGAAAGAGCCCAATGCAAAAAAAATGCATGTTGGGTCTTTGAAACAGTTCGAATCATTTCGACAATAATCAGTTTGATCTGTTTTACCGAGAAGGTCTACGGTTCGAGTCCGTATAGCCCTATACTTTTTTGTATAGTTTTCATTTCCTAATTAATGCTTGCTTGTGGCTGGCCGGTTGATTGGTCCATAGAAATGGAATCATTCCCACATGCTCACGGAGATCGATCCCTCGGGGCATGAAAATGAAAACAAGAATTTATTCCAATGGATATGGATCCACATTTTCAAATCTCGGATAAACAAAGCCATTCTTCTTCATTAATCTTCGTGTGTGAATGACATACGACTTTTTCCTCTTTTCTTGTCCATGATCAAAGATTTAGTGATACACCTTTGCTTTGGTATACCCAAGTCAATTTATGAAGTCAAAATCATAACATGAGCCTGGCTAAAAACTCCAACCTGACCCAATCAAATCAAATCGAATAGTAAGTCACATGGATCTAGTACCTATTCTTGTTCTTGTATTTGTAAGCCGGAGTTTCAAAAACGAAGTTGGTAAGTTTCATTGTAAAATAGGCTTTTCTTCGTATAACCGGCCTGGCAAAACAAGTAGTTATTTTTCTGTTTCTGTACAATACTTATTTTTTTGTATTCCAATTTACTCCAATCCAATTGCTCATCATTCCAATTCTACCGATGCAGACTTTATGCAAGAAGATTAGGGGCCGTTTGAACTTGGATGAGTTAGGAATCCCCCAACTCATCACTTTTTGGTGGAACAACAACCCCAGTTTCAGAGATAATGACTTGGTCCTAATCAATGTTTGCGCCCTCTTCTATTTTTATTTTTATGAGTGGGTCTGTCGAATCGTTCGACAACGCGTGATTCCATTCCATTAGAAGTATCTTCTGTAGATCATTTACAATTCATCCGACTTTACCACTGCACTATGCTCCATTGTGTAGGTTTGTTTCAAAAGAAGTCTTTTTATTGTCACGAAGCCTAACCGTTGGTCTTACTAGATATTATTACATTAACAAGTATTTCGAGTCATTCCAAATCAAGATCTTTAGTCCTAGAAATTGGTCCGAAATGGAATGCTCTTTCAAGACTTCGAACTCGAATTAAATAATTCGATTGTTTCTGGGGGGTAAGGTCGGGGTAGTACAGGTCCAAAGTCTCTAATTTGGGTATAGGAACTTATATATAAGGGTTCCTCAGAATTCAACGGATTGAATAAAATCAATTAAGTATAAATCTGGGACAAGGAGAGAGAATCTAATTGGTCGATGCATTCTGTTTCTGTATCCGTATCGAATCAATAGAAGCAATGATCCTCTATCCAGATCTTAATGAAAAGAATACACGAACGCCAACCGAGTAGAATATACCATAACGAGATGGAAATCCCTAGACATTCTACTACATCTGACTACTGACTCTATTCTAAATCACTAAGCAAAAAAAAAAAAGAGAAAAAATGAGCCAGACCTCTTCTTTGATTATATTAATTGAATATTTCAATTTTAACATAACATTTATGTTTAATATTTAATTGAATCCTTCTTTTATTCATTTTATTTATGAATATGAATATTATTTCAATTCATATTATTTAATTGAATATATTCTTTCATTCCCTTTTTATAGAGAATCCGAGGCAAAGTGAAATTGAGAGAATTTTATTTGTATAAGAGCATGATATGTCTACACTATATCGAAATAGAATCGAAGTAAGTGAGATTACGTTGGATAAATCTTGAAACGAGACATGACCCACAGCAAACAAACGAAACTATGTGGTTCGATCAAAATGTTTGTTTCGACTAAGCAGTTATGGATGAATTGACAATTCCGATTCGAATCGACTAATTCGGTATATTCCACATTCATAGGAGTACATCTATGTTTCTGCTTCACGAATATGATATCTTCTGGGCATTTCTAATAATATCAAGTGTTATTCCTATTTTGGCATTTCTAATTTCCGGAGTTTTAGCCCCGATTAGTGAAGGACCAGAGAAGCTCTCTAGTTATGAATCGGGTATAGAACCCATGGGGGATGCTTGGTTACAATTCCGAATCCGTTATTATATGTTTGCTCTAGTTTTTGTTGTTTTTGATGTTGAAACGGTCTTTCTTTATCCATGGGCAATGAGTTTCGATGTATTGGGTGTATCTGTATTTATAGAAGCTTTAATTTTCGTGCTTATCCCAATTGTTGGTTCAGTTTATGCATGGCGAAAAGGAGCATTGGAATGGTCTT